ATATTGTTCCATGGAGCTAAGGCCAAAAAGATGGAAGGAACAAGTGTTTCCACGACTCTACCATCCGGCCAATTCTGTTCCACTTAATCCCCTTTTCATGGGCACATATCTTTACGGCTAAGGAATGGGGAATCTTTCTCCTGTTACATGAATCAAATGTTTCATTTCATCCGGGAAAAGCCATCTCTTTCTCAACAATGTCTTTGTCATTTGATCCAATAGTGTTCCGTTAGATAGGAACAGATTTGATAAATACTGATAACTCTCGGATAGAGTATTAGAACGGAAAGATCCATTAGATAATGAACTATTGGTTCTAAACCATCTCTGGCGATGAATCAACAATTCGAAGTGCTTTTCTTGCGTATTCTTTATGAACCAGCGTTTATATATAGATGTAGGAGGATTTGTTTGGGAAGCAATAAGCCCCTTTGACATCTCCTCATCTGCAAAGAATTCTCGACGTGAAAACACAGAGACAAAGGGCTGATCTTTGAATAGGGAAAGGAATGGATCCGCAGGGTCCCAAATGAATTGGCTTGTTCGAAAAAAGCCTTGTTCTTTGGAAGATCTATCTCGTGTCTGGTACTGCATGGTTCCACTCTGCAAGAACTCCGAATCATTCTCTTGAAGCTCATCCTCTTTATGATAAATGATCCGTTTGCCCCGAAATGACCCAGCCCAATAGGGAAATCCCAATTCAGTGGGCCTTTCGATACAATCAAATAGATTGCCATAAGGGCGCCATATTCTAGGAGCCCAAACTATGTGATTGAATAAATCCTCCTCTATCTGTTGCGGATCGAGGGCCCCTTCTTCAAACTCCGATTCGTATTTTTCATATAGAAATCTCTGATCAACGATAGAACAAGATCCATTTTGCATCATATCTAACTGATTCCTTGGTTCGGAACGAAGAAGCAATGTCACTCGATTATTATCAAACTGACTGCAATCTTTTTCTGTCCGTGAGGATCCCGCCAGAGCCAGAGCGCCTTCTACTTCTACTTCTAATAGTAATAATAGTAATAGGCCATGAACTAGATCAGAATCATTCTCAACGAATCCATAAGAAGTGATCCAATTTTTTTCATCGGGTCTGGATGAAGACCAAAGATCTTGAGCGACCGATCCGGCAGAACAACTCAAAAGATAAAGAAGTATCGTTAATTTCTTCATGCTCGTTCCAAGTTCGAAGTACCATTTGTACAAATAAGAATCCCCTCCCTTACATGATTTCTTCTTCATATAGATAGATATAGGATCTATGGGGCAATTACTTAGAAGTACATTTTGTGCAACAGCCCTTCCTATCTGATAGAAAAGGATCCCATGATCCTGAACTGATCTTATCTGGGATCGAAAATGCCAAGTTTTTCTATGAAGAGCTGATCTAATTGTATTAGTTTCTATAATGGATTTCTTCTGTGTAATACTAATTGATAGGGCCTCATTGATAAGTGCTACAAGATCTCGTGCATTGGAACCCATGGTTATGGACCCGAATCCAGTAGTATGGAACATCTTCTTTTCCAAGTGAAATCCCCTAGTATATGAAAGAATGAAAAAGTGCTTTCGTTGTTGTGGAAGAAGAAGCCTTCGTATCTTAATGCATGTATTTAATTTATTCGGAGCTATTAGAGCGGGATCCACTTTTTGGGGAATATGAGTCGAAGCAATAACAAGAATCTTTCCAGTGGAACATCTTTCACTGGAGAGATAGTTCTCTAATAGACCGAGGGATAAGTAATTCGACTCATTCACATGCAGATCATGAATGTTTGGAATCCATATTATGCAAGGAGACATTGCTTTTGCTAATTCGAATTGAAGGGTGATCTCAAATCGGTCTATTTTCGGCGTCATATACATAGTTAACACATTCGTCATAGTTAGCAGCTCCATATCAATATCAAGGTCATCATCACTATCATCAATACCATCACTATCATCAATATCGTCACTATCATCAATATCGTCACTATCATCAATATCGATATCATCAATAAGATAACCTTTAAGCTTGTCGTCCAGGAACTTGTTCGGAAATACCGTAATGAAAGGAACATAGGAGTTTGTCGCTAGGTATTTGACCAAACAGGATCGTCCAGTTCCTATAGAACCTATCACTAAAATACCTCTAGAAGGGGATAGGGCTAAGCGGAGCGAAAAGGGTTTTCCATGAGGAGATGGGGAATGAAAACTATTAGCCCCACACGAGGTTTGTGAATAAGTGATTGTCTGATAATGAGCAAGGAATATCCGTCTTTCTGCTAAACAGGATCTATTGAACTCATAATTCATTAGATCCTTTTGATGAATGTCAACTAAGTATCGTAAGGAAATTGATCCCGGTTGTTCAATCATTTGATAACCAGAGTCATTCTTTGATAAATGATCACTATGAGTCAGACTCAATAGAATTTGATCAATCCCTTTTTCTGTCGTTAAGGTGGAGAACTGAACCAAGAATTCTCTTTCTTCATCATCAATCGAATCA